AATTTGAATTAATGCATCACTGAATTGAATACGTAATTATTGATAGAATTATCATATGGAGCGGGTAGCGGGAATCGAACCCGCATCGTTAGCTTGGAAGGCTATGGGTTATAGTCGACGTCAATTCACCATTTTTAACGCCTCTAATTCAAAACCGAACATGAAACTTTGGTTTCATTCGGCTCCTTTATGGAAGATGGAAAAATTCCCAAGATATAAGACGGGAACGAAATATAAAAATTCGACCCATAACATCTATGTCAGCTTTTTTGTCTGAATGCATTCAAAACAATTCGCTTTCTAGACGATCCCTCTAGAAGAGTACCGTTATAACAATCCCAATCTTTCTAGTTACTTCGTTCTCTATTTCTATTTGAAAGAATCCTTAGGAAAAGTATTTTCTTTCTCTCGAGCTAAAATAAAAAAGTAGAATATGAATATGACGATGTCTCTAGTAAACCAAAGTTATCTTTTCCGTTTAATAGCTATTTTGCTTCAATCTACCCTATACAAACCAAAAATTGAAGATTTAGTTACGATTGGAAATAGACTTTTCTTTTCTATCTTTATCCATGGATCCCTTACTTCTACTTATTCAATTGGAAAGGTTGATCCAATTCGAAATTCAAAAAAATTTTGTTTCGTAATTTCATAATCCAAATTTTCAATTTCGAATTTACCCTTGGATACAAATCACGAGAATGGATATTCTTCCTCGAATCTTTCATTTAGAGGTAAAGGGTTCAAATGAAATCTTTTTAAGAAATAAAGTTTTTAATCGGAATATGAATTAAACTGAGGGACCCCTTAACTATTAAGGGGCTTAATAGAACGAATCGCACTTTTACCACTAAACTATACCCGCCACAATACGATTATTGTATATAACATAAACAGGCCTTTTGTCGAACAAGGGAATCGGGCGTAATCAAAATAGGATAGAAATAAAAAAAACAACCATGAAATGCAAATTAGAGATTAGAGTGTTGATGTGTTTCTCAGGAGTCTTAATGAAATTAGTAAAGAAGGACTTATTTCGTTTTTTAAACTAAACGAAATTTAATAACTAAAAAAAATTAAATAAAATAAAAAATTCGGTTCTTGAAGGAATTTTGACAAATTTGGCTTGAAAAAACAATTTAAGCCATACCAAAAATGAATTGTGCAAAACTCCATCGTTCCCCTTTTCTTTTGTTTCCAGTAAAAGTAAATAAAAAAAATGAAAAATGAAATTGCTGATAAAAGTTGTATCTATCTGTATAATACAATACAAAATACAATAGCAATAAAGTTAGTAATAAAGTTTTAGTAATTTAGTAATAAAGTTAAAGTAAATTAAAGTAAAGAAGGGCGTTTTTTTTTTTTAAGCATTGTTTTTTGTGGAATGTAACATAGTAATTATCTTTTTTCAATTAGGAGAGATGGCTGAGTGGATTAAAGCATCGGATTGCTAATCCGTTGTACGAGCTATTCGTACCGAGGGTTCGAATCCCTCTCTTTCCGTTTTCGTCGATGGCTTGGTATCTTTCAAATTCGAATTTAGCGAACCCTTTTGCTTTTTTATTTGACTAGTTAGAGATGTGGAATAGATAAAATAAAATCCTAAGAACATTTATCAGAATAAAGCAAAGAAAACCTTCTTATTTTTTTTTAGTCTTCACGTCCAGGATTCCGTCCTGGATCATTAGATAGAAAGCCGAAGATGAAGAGAGAAACAAAGAATATAACTACGGTGTAAACAAAGAGTTTGAGAGTAAACATTACATAATCTCCAAATTTTTCTTTTTTTTTTTTTTGGGGGGGGGGGAATAGATTCTCTATTTTTATACTACATATCCTATTTTGACACCAAGAAATGAATCGGTTTTTCGAATTTATAGAAATAAAAAAGAGTTTTAATTTTTATAAATTCACACAATTCGAATTCAATATTGTGATCGACTTTAATAAGGTCTTTCATTGAAAAAAGGTCAAAATAGAATCGTGAAATGGGGGAATCGAAACTTATCGTGCTTGCTCAAGAAATTTACTGTTTGGATTGAGGGTTCGTTCCTATTGTAAGACTCATCTGGTCTTATCAATTGTTAAAATCTTTTTTCTCGAGCTTGAATAAATCATGAATTTTTCTAGGACAGTATTAAAGATCTTATCGAAAACTTACAGCAGCTTGCCAAACAAAGGCTAAGAGAAAAAAAAGAACTGGTATTATTGGCATAACATCTACAATTGGATTCAAAAAAGCGTAGGCCTCGGGTAATTTGGCGAATAAAAAACTACTTGAATAAAGGGCAGAATTAAGACAGATATAGATCAAACTAAAGATATTAAGCATAACAAATATTTTGTTCTTGGAGATAATTGTATTTTGATTGAGTTATTAATATGTTATTGATATAAGCTAAAAATGAAGAAAAGAAAGTAAGTAAAGTAGACAAAAAAAATACTTCTTTGAACCGAACCAATCAAAACAAAAATCCTTCAATTCTCACAAGAGAATAGAAGAAGGCATACTTTCATACAATATCTTAATTGAATTATATGTAATGATCAATAAATGGACTTTAATTCTACATCGACTCGTCTCAAAATCTTAACACTAAAACAATGATCTAATTTATTCCATAGAAATTTTGCCGGGAATTGACGACCAGCCAATATTAGTGTTTATTAGTATCGAAGAGAAATTGAAATGGGGCGTGGCCAAGTGGTAAGGCAACGGGTTTTGGTCCCGCTATTCGGAGGTTCGAATCCTTCCGTCCCAGAGCGGACTCTTATATATATTAGAATCCCAATTTCCGTTTTGGGCAACCTTCTCTTCTATTTAAGAGTACAACTTTTGATAAAATGTACTTCTTGTTTTGTTTTGAATTTTCAAAATTCTTCTCTCAATCAGATGCTTTTTACAAATTGAATCGGATTCAAGAAAATGGAACTGAATCCATTTGTGATCCAAGTAAAATAGGAACATAGATCACAAGAGTTTGAATTCAATCAATGGAATTAAGTTTCTTAAGACTAGTTTAGGGTAAACTAAAAAATAGTAAAGAATGCATTAATACAGGATCCTGTTTTTCATTTATGATTCATCATCCCCCCGGAATGTATTGGATTGGGAATGGGCGTCCTATGAGTTAGTGAGCGATGGAAGATATCAATTGTGTCTGTCCAAATCTCATTAACAAATACAATATCGAGTTTCATATGGAATGGATTTTCTTTGACCCCCCCTTTTTTTTGGGGGGTATTTTGTGTTTGGCTCTTAATTGCAAATCTATGTAATAACAATTGAGACGGGGTCCTTTCATACATCCACATCCTTCTATTTCAGTGATAGCGTTATTTCGTTTTTTTTTTTGAAAAGATTTTTTTTTTTTTGAGCCTGTTAAATATTTTTAATGTTTCTTATGAGTCGTTGGTACTCGAAGAAGTGTAAGGTTGTTGAATCTATTCTATCAAATCGTTTGAAGATGCAACGTGGATTCAAAAAGAACTTCTTTTTTTATTCGTGTTCTTTTTATTTAGTTATTTAAAAATAAAAAGAAATATTGCATGGATGCAATAAAATAGAGAGTGAAATCGAATTCTTACTGAGATTTCTTCTTCATAAATTAGCTATTCCTTTCATATCGAAGGAAAAAGTACTGGGTATTGATAAAAGCAATGACTATTCATGATTCCATGATTGAATCAATTACATACCGGTTTAAAACTAGAAAAATGTTATGGTAAAACTTCGTTTGAAACGATGTGGTAGAAAGCAACGTGTGACTTGAAGGACATGATCAGCTGTGGATTTTTTCCATCCACCGTTTTCTATTTTCTATTATCTAGGAATGAATGGGCTCTTGGCTCGACATACTTTGTTCTGTTTTACTAGAATTCTCAATTCTCATTTTTTGGTGGGTTGTAGTGTAAATAGGGCATGATGGAGCTCGAGTAGAAAGTGTTTAGTCATTTTGCAGGAGCAATGATCTAGGGTTAATACCAATCAATAAGTTGGAACAAACTTCGTAAATATATTTTCGATATAGAAATCGAAAGGATCCGATTCGAGCAATTTTGAAATAAAAAACGAAAATTTGTTGTAATTGATAAAACTTGTTCGATGGAAGGTGGATCGTACAGAAACCAATTGGTCGTGTGATTCTTTGATAGAAATAAATCGCAAAAAGGGGCGTGTTGCCGCCATTTTTGAAAACAAAAACGATTAAAGATCACCGAAGTAATGTCTAAACCCAATGATTCAAAGCAAAGATAAAGAAAGGATCCTGGAACAAGGAAATACCGTTTTCAATTGTCTCAACAATTAGATCAGAATGGGAATGAAGAATCAAAAAATAGATTCGAAATGAGACAAACAAAAAGGGGGTTAGAGACCACTCAAAAAATGAAATCCCTAAAGATTTTCTTTTGGGCTATTTGAAAGTTATCCAACTTGAGTTATGAGAGTACGAATGCTTTTTTTTTGTTTTCGAAAAAGAAGGACTTAAATTTCTAATAGACATAACTTCTAATCATTTTTTCTCGAGCCGTACGAGGAGAAAACTTCTTATACGTTTCTAGGGGGGGTATTCATCTACATCTATCCCAATGAGCTGTTTATCGAATCGTTGCAATTGATGTTCGATCCCGAAGAGAAGGAAGAGATCTTCGGAAAGTGGGGTTTTATAATCCGCTAAATAATCAAACCCATTTAAACGTTCCTGCTATTTTATATTTCCTTGATAAGGGCGCTCAACCTACAGGAACGGTTCATGACATTTCAAAGAAAGCGGGGGTTTTTACGGAACTTCATATTAATCAAAGGAAATTCAATTAAAGACTAGAACAAAAAAAGAGGGTGTGGGTGACTCCTATCTAGTTTTGTATAACTTTTTTCTTCTTCTTTACCGCGTCCCCTTTTTTTGTTCTAGTCATATCTATTTATTATTCCTTTTTAATATTGTTACCATAGACATAGAATATCATGTTCTGGAAGTATAAGGACAAAAAAATCAACTTTATTGCTAGAATTTTATTGATATCAAATGCATAGAAAAAAGATCAAATGAATATAATGAAGTAATTGGGTCGAGAAATAGAAAAATTTACATTACTTGCAACCGAGATCGGGCGTTTTGTCATTTGTCGTTGTAAATCAATTAATAAATCACAAAACAAGCGATTAAGCTTGTTTATTTTACTTATATTGATTGATTGATTGAATCAACTTGATATTTCTTTTTATTTTTTTCTTTAATTTATTTTTTCAACTTTCTTTTCTATTTTTTTTTTCAAAAGCTTTTTAAATTTTTTTCTCTTTATTTAATTTTCTAATTTTTGTTTTCGCCATTGTATTTTTTACATTATTTTCTCAATATTACTATTCAACATTTACAGTCATATTGACAACAGTGTATCGAACAACTATAATTTAATCGTGGATAAACGGATCTATTTATCTCCGTACCAGAGGTTTGGTTTTTTTCTTTACTTCATTTAACTGATAACTGACGGGTTCGCTGGATTTACTGTTATACAAGAAGTCTTGTCTTTTTTTTTTATGTTCCGAATGGATTCAAAATTGTTTTATTCGATTTCTTGCTAGTTTAATATTTTGATTACGTTGTGAAATGAAATTTCTTTTTTTTATTCCGATTGTATCTACACATTTGAATTATTCGGGTTGCTAACTCAACGGTAGAGTACTCGGCTTTTAAGTGCGGCTAGCATCTTTTACACATTTCTATGAAACAAATGATTCGTCCATACTGTCGGGAGAGTTTGTAAGACCACGACTGATCCGGAAAGGAATGAATGGAAAAACCAGCATGTCGTATCAATGGAAACTTTTGAGAATATTTTATTCTGATTGAATCGCTTCAAAATCAGGTTTGAATTCTTGGCACGGAACAAAAAAATTGAATTCAAAGTTGGGTCGAGTGAATAAATGGATAGAGCCCTAATGGTCCCAATTATAGGGAAATAAAAAGAAACGAGCTTCTGTTCTTAATTGAATTTGAATAATTCCCTGATCTAATTAAACGTTAAAAAGATATTAGTTCCTAATGCGGGGAAGGGATGAGTAGATTATCGATTTTTTTAATGAGTCCTAATTATTAGTTAGTCCCTATTATGGGTTGGAAATGAATGTGTAGAAGAAGCAGTATATTGATAAGGATATCTTTTTTCCAAAATCAAAAGAGCGATTGGATTGAAAAAATAAAGGATTTCTAACCACCTGTTTATACTATAACAAACATAAACCAATTAAATTAAATGAAAATGCAAGAATAGAGAATCCAGTAATGAGTCTACCCATTTCCAAGGTATCCACCTTTTTTTACTACAATACCTTGTTTTGACTGTATCGCACTATGTATCATTTGATAATCCAATGTATCATTTGATAATCCAATAAACCCTTTACCTTAGGTTTCAATCTAATTTCAAATCAAATGGAGAAATCTCAAATATATTTAGAACTAGATGGATTTCAGCAACATAACTTCCTATACCCACTTCTTTTTCGGGAGTATATTTATGCACTTGCTCAGGATCATGGTTTAAATAGATCGACAATTTCGTTGGAAAATGGGGGTTATGATAATAAATCTAGTTCACTAAGTGGGAAACGTTTAATTACTTTGTTGTATCAACAGATTCATTTGAGTATTTCTGCTAATGATTCTAACCCAAATCAATTTATTGGACACAACAATAATTTGTATTCTCAAATGATATCAGAGGGATTTGCAGTCATTGTGGAAATTCCATTTTCCCTCCAATTAGTATCTTTCTTAGAAGGGAAAGAAATGGCGAAATCTCATAATTTCCAATCAATTCATTCCATATTTCCTTTTTTCGAGGACAATTTCTCACATTTAAATTATGTCTTAGATGTACTAATACCCCACCCCATTCGCCCGGAAATCTTGGTTCAAACCTTTCGCTACTGGGTAAAAGATGCCTCTTCTTTACATTTATTGCGATTCTTTCTTCACGAGTATTTTAATTGGAATAGCCTTATTACTCCAAAGAAATCAATTTCCAGTTTTTCAACAAGTAATCCAAGATTTTTCTTGTTCCTATATAATTTTCATGTATATGAATATGAATTCCTCTTCTTTTTTCTCCGTAATCAATCTTCTCATTTACGATTAACATCTTCTGGAGTCCTCCTTGAGCGAATCCATTTTTATGGAAAAGTAGACTATCTGGTCGAAGTCTTTGCTAATGGTTTTCAGGACATCTTACGGTTGTACAAGGATCTTTTCATGCATTATGTTAGATATCAAGGAAAAGCCATTCTGGCTTCAAAAGATACGCCCCTTCTGATGAATAAATGGAAAAATTACTTTGTCAATTTATGGCAATGGCATTTTCATGTGTGGTCTCAACCCGGAAGGGTTCATATAAACCACTTACACAAAGATTCTATCAACTTTCTGGGCTACCTTTCCAGTCGGCGACAAAATCCTTTGGTGGTACGTAGTCAAATGCTAGAAAATGCATTTCTAA